TATAAAGTAAGCTAAACTAAAGCTAGTGGGTTCATACCCCAAAAATGATTAACTCCTTTATTAATTTTTTTCAAAAAAATTATAGTATGAATAATTTTAATTTCAATTTTAATTACAATTTCCAGGAAAAATTGGTTTATTTGATGATTAATAATAGAAATTAATATAATAACATTTATTCCTTTGATAAATTACAAAAATTTACAAAATTGTAATAGAATAATTACATATTTCATTATCCAATCATTTTCTTCTTCAATTTTTTTTTTTAGATTTATTATACAAAATATCAACGAAATTTATTTATTTAATATAATAATTAACTTAGCTATTTCAATTAAATTAGCTCTAGTACCATTTCATTATTGACTTCCAATAATTAGTGAAGGACTTGATAATTATCCACTATTTCTTATTTTAACATTACAAAAAATCATCCCACTTTTCATTTTATCATTTACTAAAAATGAAATGATCATTTTACTTGGGCTTTTATCATCATTTATGGGTTCTGTTATAGCATTTAATTTTAAATTAATTAAAAAAATTTTAATTTTCTCTTCAATTGCTCACTTAGGATGAATTACAATTTTAATTGTAATAAATAGAAATTTTTGATTATTTTATTTAATTATCTACTCATTAATTATTTTTAAATTAGTTGACTTTTTAATTAAAAAGTCAACTAATTTAGCCGAAATTTCAAAAAGGTTTAACATAAATGAAAATATTACAATATTTATAACAATAATATCATTGGGAGGAATCCCACCTTTTCTTGGATTTTTCATAAAATTAATTGCTATTATCATTATCCTTGAATACTCTAAAATAGTAATATTAATCCTTATCATATCATCACTTATTAATATTTTCTTTTACATACGAATTATTTATTTATCTTTTTTCTTAAAAATAATTTTCCTTAAAAACTTCAAAACTAAAAACTGAATAAAAAGACTTTTTATCAATATTAATACATTTATATTATTATTATTAATAAATTTAATAATACAATAAGATTTTAAGTTAAAAAAACTACTTGCCTTCAAAGCAAGAATTACTAAATCAAGTAAATCTTATTTAGTAAAAGAATAATTTTTATCCATAAATAGATTTACAATCTATCGCCTTAAATCAGCCATTTTACCGCGATGAATATTTTCTACAAATCATAAAGACATTGGAACAATATATTTAATATTCGGAAGATGGGCAGGAATAATAGGATTATCTATAAGAATACTAATTCGTTTAGAATTAGGGCAACCTGGTTCATTAATTGGTAATGATCAAACATACAATGTTATTGTCACAGCTCATGCATTTATTATAATTTTTTTCATGGTAATACCTATTATAATTGGGGGGTTTGGTAACTGACTAGTACCAATTATATTAGGAGCTCCAGACATAGCTTTTCCTCGTATAAATAACATAAGATTCTGATTACTTCCACCCTCTTTATTTCTATTAATTAACTCCTCGTTAGTTGAAAGAGGAGCAGGAACAGGATGAACTGTATATCCTCCATTATCATCAAATTTATCTCACTATGGCCCATCAGTTGATATAGCAATTTTCTCCCTTCATTTAGCAGGAGCGTCATCCATTTTAGGAGCTATCAATTTTATTACAACAATTATTAACATACGATCTATTGGACTAACATTAGAACGCATACCTTTATTTGTATGATCAGTTTTAATTACTGCAGTACTTCTTCTTCTTTCACTGCCTGTTCTTGCAGGTGCAATTACAATGCTACTTACTGACCGTAACTTTAATACTTCATTTTTTGACCCTTCAGGTGGAGGGGATCCTATTTTATATCAACATTTATTTTGATTTTTTGGGCACCCTGAAGTATACATTTTAATTCTCCCGGGGTTTGGAATAATTTCCCAAATCATTTGTTTTCATACCGGAAAAAAAGAGCCTTTCGGAAATTTAGGCATGATTTACGCTATGTTAGCTATTGGCTTATTAGGATTCATTGTATGGGCGCACCATATATTCACAGTTGGAATAGATGTTGATACCCGAGCTTATTTTACATCAGCTACAATAATTATCGCAGTTCCAACTGGAATTAAAATTTTCAGGTGACTAGCCACACTACACGGAACAAATCTAAAATTTAATACTCCAATTCTATGAGCATTAGGCTTTGTATCCTTATTCACAATTGGAGGTTTAACAGGAATCATACTTGCCAACTCTTCCATCGATATTATTCTTCACGACACTTACTACGTAGTTGCCCATTTCCATTATGTTCTTTCAATAGGAGCAGTATTTGCAATTATAGGGGCAATCATTCATTGGTTTCCAATATTTTTTGGAATAAGCTTCAACCCCCTTTTAACAAAAAGACAATTTTTTATTACATTTATTGGAGTAAATTTAACATTTTTTCCTCAACATTTTCTAGGACTTGCTGGCATGCCACGTCGATATTCTGATTATCCTGATTTTTTTTCAAAATGAAATTTTATTTCTTCCCTAGGGTCAGTAATTTCTCTGTCAGGAACAATTATAATAATTGTCATTATATGAGCTTCAATAAGAGAAAAAAAAATAATTAACAATTCACAATTCGTAAATTCATCAATTGACTGAATATTAAACTTTCCCCCTTCAGAGCATACTTTTAATCAAAATAATATCATTTTGAAATAACTTATGATAACTTGATCTTTAATTTCATTTCCAGACAGAAATTCTCCTATCATAGAACAAATAACTTTCTTTCACGACCATTCAATAATAATTATTATCATCATCACAATTATCACAATCTATATAATTTATAATATTATTGAAAATAATTTTTCAAGACGTTCCCTTATAGAAGGGCAAGAAATTGAAATTATTTGAACAATTATTCCAGCATTAACTCTAATTTTTATTGCAATCCCATCACTTCATCTTCTTTACCTTACAGATGAAGTTTTTAATTCTCAAATAGCAATTAAAATCATTGGACATCAATGATACTGATCTTATGAATATTCCGATTTTAATAAAGAATTTGATTCATTTATGATTCCAATAAACGAAATGAATTTAAATTCATTTCGTTTATTGGAATCAGACAATAATCTCATTATCCCCTTTAACATTAATATTAAATTTTTAATTACATCAGCTGATGTAATTCACTCTTGAACTGTTCCATCAATAGGAATTAAAATAGATGCAGTCCCTGGACGACTTAACCAATCTTTTTCCCTTCTAAAACGACCAGGAATTTACTTTGGACAATGCTCTGAAATTTGTGGAGCAAACCATAGATTTATACCAATCTCATTAGAAGCCACATCAATAAAAAACTTTATTAAATTCATTTCCTCATCATTGAATGGCTGAAGTAGAAGCAATGGTCTCTTAAACCAACTTATAGTAAAATTTATTACTTTCAATGAAAATTAAAAACTAGTTAAAATTATAACAAAAGAATGTCATTCTTTAATTACAAAAAAGTGTTTTTAAATACCTCAAATTTTCCCAATAAATTGAATTATCATTTCATTAATAATCACAATTATAATAATCATCTCATCCTCATTTATTTATTTTTTTTCAAAAAACACAAACATTAGAAACATAAGCATAAACAAATCTAAAAAGAATAAATTTTATTTAAAATGATAAATAACTTATTTTCAATTTTTGACCCAGCAACATCAATAAAATTAAGAATAAACTGAATAAGTATAATCATTATATTAATCATCTTCCCCTTTAATTTTTGAGCAAGCTCTTCACCATTTATTAATTCTTGGAAAATTCTTTTAAAAAAAATTTTCCAAGAATTAATAAATAATGTTAACTTCAATAAATTTAAAATTTTACTTTTTCTTTTATCAATATTTATAATTATTCTTATAAGAAATATTATAGGGTTATTACCTTATGTCTTTACTTCCACTAGTCATTTAGTTTTTACCATATTTTTTGCTTTTCCTTTTTGGATTACTTTAATCTTGTTTAGATTGTTCAATAAATTTAATAAAACTATATCTCATTTAGTTCCTTTAGGGTCCCCCTTTATTCTAAGTTTTTTTATAGTAATTATTGAATCAGTTAGAAATTTGATTCGTCCTATTACATTATCAGTTCGATTAACAGCCAATATGATTAGAGGTCATTTACTTATTCATTTACTTTCTTCATTGTCAATAATAAATATTTCTCTTATATTTTTTACTTTACCTGTTATAGTTTGCTTAATGGTTTTAGAAACTGCTGTTGCAGTTATTCAAAGATTTGTTTTTATTACATTAATTTCTCTTTATATTAATGAAATTTAACTAATGATATTTCATCCTTTTCATTTGGTTGAAAAAAGGCCATGACCTTTGACTAGTTCCATTTCAGCTTTGACTTTAACTTTAGGTTTTGTAAATTTTTTTCATAATTTTAGTTCATTTCTTATTTTAATGGCATTTTTAATTTTAATTCTTTCTTCTTTTCAATGGTGACGTGACATTTCACGTGAAGCTTCTTTTCAAGGATTTCATACTATAGATGTATTGAAAGGTCTTAAACTGGGAATATTGCTTTTTATTTTGTCTGAAGTTTTCTTTTTCATTTCCTTTTTTTGAGCTTTTTTTCATAGAAGTCTTTCTCCAAATGTTGAAATTGGGGCTATTTGACCCCCAAAAAATGTCTTTCCTTTTAATCCTTTTGAGATTCCATTATTAAATTCTACAATTTTAATTTCTTCTGGTATTTCAGTTACATGATCACATCATTCCATTATAAAGGGGAATTATCTAGAATCTTTAACTTCTTTAAAAATTACTATTTTGTTGGGAATTTTATTTACTATGTTTCAGTTATTTGAATATTTTGAGGCTCAATTTTCAATTTCTGATAGAATTTTTGGTTCTTCTTTTTTTATTACTACAGGGTTTCATGGAATTCATGTAATTATTGGGAGAACTTTTTTGATAGTAACTTTTTATCGTATTAAAAAGAATTTCATTTCTTCTGAGCATTTTTTTGGGTTTGAAGCTTCAGCTTGATATTGACATTTTGTTGACGTAGTTTGACTTTTTCTATTCACATTTATGTATTGATGAATTTATTGCTTTGTTAGTATAAAAAGTACATTTAATTTCCAATTAAAAAGTTTTTAAAAAATTAAGCAATTTTATTTTTATCTATTGTTTTTTTAATTCCTATTTTGATTTTCTTTTCGTTTTTTTTAATGAAATTTATAAATTTGAAAATGAAAGAAAAGTTTTCCCCTTTTGAATGTGGGTTTGATCCGTTCTCTTTTTCCCGAGTACCGTTTTCTTTAAAATTTTTTTTTATTGGAATTATTTTTTTAATTTTTGATGCCGAAATTGTATTAATTCTTCCATTTCCTATTTTATTTAACAAAAGAATTTCTTTTTTAATTTCTTTTTCTATTTTAAATTTGATCATTTTATTCGGTTTAATTTTTGAATGAAAAAGAGGAATAATTGAATGATTAAATTAATAAGAAAAGTATTTAAAGTTAATAAAATCTAATTTGCATTTAGAAATTGAGTTTCCTTTTCTGAATTTTTTTTTAAAATAAAGCGATAAATTGCATTCAGTTTCGACCTGAACCTAGAAATATTCTATTTTTTAATAGAAGCCAAAAGGAGGCTATTCATTGTTAATGAGTTCATTGATTTTCCTATTAAATTTAAGATTAATTTTTAGGCTTCTAACCTATTCTTAATGGTTTCCATTTAATCTTTACTTAAATGGTGTAATTAACATTTAACTTTTTCATTGTTAAGATCTAATTGTTTAAGTTCAACTCCAAAAATTGATGCAAAAATCGCAAAGGGTAATAAGCCAAAATGAAATAAATAAAAATAAAATAACTTGAGGGAGAATAGTCTTTCAGGCTATTATTATTAATTTATCATAACGGTAACGAACATAAGTTCTTCGGATTATTACGATTACTATTATAATTGTTAGTATTGCCATTCTTCTTAAAGAAGAAAAGCCTAGAAATATATAGTTGGTCAATATGCTAATTGCTATAATCATTCCATATTCAGAAATAAAAATTATTGTAAATAATCATGACCCATATTCAATATTAAATCCAGAAACTAATTCTGATTCACCTTCTGATAAATCAAATGGTGTTCGGTTTATTTCTGCTAAACTAACAACTAATCAAATTATAAATAGGAATGAAAAATAAAATAAAATTGGGAAATTTTCTTGAAAGTTGATGAAATTTTTTATATTAAATCTTTTTGTAAGCAAACATAAACTAATTAAGATTATAGCTATTCTTACTTCGTATGAAATAATTTGAGCAAATCCTCGATATGCCCCAATTAAAGAATATTTAGAATTTGATGATCAACCTCCTCATAAAATTGTATAACCTCTCATTCTAGAAATGCATAAAAATATAATTATTCTTAGATTTAAATTTATTATGTTGTTTTTTCAAAAAAAGACTATCCAAATTATTATTATTAAAATTATTCTTAAAATTGGGGAGATTAAATGTATAATTATATTTATGTAAAATATTAAGTTTATTTCTTTTCTAAGAAGTTTTAAAGCATCTCTAAAAGGTTGAAGAATCCCTAGAATTCCAGCTTTATTTGGCCCCTTTCGGATATGTCTATAACTTAAAATTTTACGCTCTAGTAAAGTGAAAAAAGCTACTCTTATTAAAACCATTAATATTAACATTAAATATATAAAAATATTTATAATTATTAAAGGAATATTTCATGAAGGAAGCTTAAATTCCTGGCATTTATCTGCCACTTTAATAACTCCAAAAATTGATGCAAAAACTATTTTAAAGAATATAAAAATATTTTTATTTCAATATTCCTTTCGTACTAATTAAAATTTGATTTTCTATTAAGATAGAAACCAACCTGATTCTCATCGGTCTAAACTCAGATCATGTAGGATATTAAAAGTTGAACAAACTTCTTTAATTAACTTCTTCATTAACCAAGAATCCTAATCCAACATCGAGGTCGCAAACTATTTTATCTATATGAACTATCCAAAATTATTACGCTGTTATCCCTAGAGTATTTTTCCAAATAATCAATATTTATTGGATCATTTTATTTAGTTAAAAAAGTTGTTAATATTTTTTAATCGCCCCAATTAAAAATTTTTAAAAAAAATAATATTATTTAAAAATTTTAAAAATTCTTAGGGTCTTCTTGTCCTTAATTTAAATTATTGTTTCTTCACAAATAAAAATAACTTCAAATTTTAATTCCAAAAAAGTTTTTTTCCGTTCATCCATTCTCTTAGCACTCAATTAAAGTCTTATTTCAATACCTTTGTATAGTCAAAATACTACAGCAATTAAAAAATTCATTGAGCAGAATAAACATTTATTAAAAAATTTCTAAATGCATTGTTTTTAATAAACAGTCGGAAAAATGTATTGCCGAATTCTTTGGAATTATTTATTCCATAATATAATAATTTAAATTATTATAATAAAAATTTATATTTTACTAATATTTTCATTTTTAAATAAAATTAATGTTATTTTTATCAACTAAACAAATTTTAATGAATCAATTTGTTAATTATTAATTATTTATTACAATATCAAGTAAAATTTTAAAACTTTTTAAACCTTCTTAAAAATATTAAAAATCTCTTCTTAGCTTATCCCAAAAAGATTTACTTATGAATATAGAAAATACATTATAATCATAAGTTAATATTAAATTTATTTTTAGTAACTAGCTATCTTTGATTTTGAAAAGAATTTCACTTCTATAAATTTTTTAAATTTTTTTTTTAAACATAAAATTATTAAAATTAATAGATCTATCAAATTCGAGAAATATAAATTTATATTTTTTTTTAAAAATCCCTTATGCCAAAGGTACAAAAGTTTTACTTTTTTAATCTTGAAAATTTTCCTTTTCAGTTTTAAAAGTTATTTTTTTTTAAAGTTTTATTATTTTTCTATAATTTATATAATTTTATTTGTCCAAAACTTTAAGAAAAAAAAATGGTTATAAAACAAATTTTCATTGTAAATGAAACATCTCAATTAGATTTCATTTTTTTTAAAACACTTTCCAGTATTTTAACTTTGTTACGACTTATCTTTATAAAAGAGCGACGGGCGATATGTACATATCTTAGAGCTAAATTCAAATAATCATTTTATTAAAATTTTACTTTCAAATCCTAATTTTTTAAAATTTTCATTTATTCTTTCTAAAAAGAAATGTAATTCACTTCATTCTAATTCTTAGGCTGCACCTTGACCTAAATTTCTTTTATTTTTTAAATTTTAAATAATAATGATTAATTATTATTTTAATGGTGGTATACAAACTGATTTTCTAGAACTAGTAAGGTTTAGGCGTTTTATCCATTAAAGAGCAAATTCCTCTGAAAAGCTTAAGATACCGCCATAAATTTTTTGTTTTGATATTGTTTATTTAATGGCAACATATAGCTCTTAATAAAAGGGTATCTAATCCTTGTTTAAAAAAGAATTTGTATTTTTAAACAATTTTAAAATTTTAAATTAAATTTCACCTTAAATTTAAAATAATTTTTTATTAACTTAATTTGTTAAATTTTTAAAATAGAGAAGTATATCTTTTTGTATAACCGCTGCTGCTGGCACAAAATTAGCTAGAAAATTAAATTAATTCTCAATAATTTTTATTATTAAATAAATTCTATCTTCTGATCCCTGAAATTAAATATGTAATCCATAAAGAAATTAATTTAACTTCTGTATAACCAAATTTAATTAATAACTTAAACAAACCTTTTTTTGAAAATTATTCTTGCTCTCTCCTAAATTTTTTAAAACTCCTGTCTATCGGTCATCTCGGATATATTAAAGGTAGTTATGAAAGATTTTAAAAGGCCTTTGAAGTTACATTTTTATGGTTAAGATTCAGAGCTAGATGCTTTCATCTTTTTTTCTCTCCGAATTTATTAATTAGTAAATGTAACTAGACTTTTATGACCCTTTGTTACTCTTAGATAAGCCTTTAAATGTGACAGCCGGTTGTCGCCCCTTATTTAAAATAGATGTAATCATATTCAGCCATAGTAAAATGCCTGAAAAAAGGGTTATCTTGATAGGATAAATAATGTATTTTAATACTTTTACTAAATTAAGTTTGAGTTAAATTAACTTTAATAAATTAAATTATTTCCTAAAAAATCAAAATTTTTTGTGCTATACACCCAAAGTTATGATAAAATAACTGCCTTTAAAAATTTTTTCTTTACATTTTCAGTGTAATGTTTTTTCTTAAACTATAAAGACTAAATAATAATAAAAGCTAATATAAAAATAATAACAATAAATTTTCTAAAACTATTTTTATTAATTCATGAATTTATTAAAGAGTAATTTAACAAAATTTTATTCAATTTCATAGGGCCTAAATTTTCTAACCATTTTCAGTCATAATTTATTATGAAATAAAAATTATTTATTTTTTTAAAAAAAATTATTCTAGTTAAAGATGATATGAACCATATTTTATGAAAAAATTCTAAATTTGTAGGATTTTCTAAATTAGAATTTTTTTTTAAAAAAAAAAAACAATGTAAAGAGAAAAAACAAAAAGTTATTAAAATTAATCTTATGATTTTTCTTATGAAGTTAATATAAATAATTTTAAAATTCAAAATTAACAATCAATACAAAAAATTGCCACAAATTGTTAATAAAAAGGTCAAGATGAAAATTGAAATTGTTATTTCTACTTCAAATTCTTTTTTATAAAAAGAAATTGAAAATACCCCCTTTAATGCTAAATAATAGATTATTCGTAAACTATACAAAAATGTTGTTAATAATCCAATAATAAATATTAGTAACAAAATTGCGTTATTTATTTTAAAAACAAAAATTTCTACAATTAAATCTTTAGAATAGAATCCTCCAATGAAAGGAAAACCAATTAAAGAAAAAATCGAAATTAATATACATGAGACAATGAAAGGATTACTTCAAAAAAAATTTCTTAATATTCGGATGTCTTGAATTCCTGAAAGTGAATGAATTACTAAACCAGCACATAAAAATAACATTGACTTAAAAATGGCATGTATAATTAAATGGAAAAAGGCAAATTCCATTAAATTTAAAGAAATTATCACTATTATTATTGACAATTGTCTTAAAGTAGAAAAAGCAATAATTTTTTTAAAGTCTGTTTCAAAAAAAGCATTAATTCCCGATATTACTATTGTAACCAAAGCCACTTTCAATAAAAACATAGAGAATGTTTCAATTGAAAATAAATAATTAAAGCGAATTAAAATATATACTCCTGCTGTTACTAAAGTTGAAGAATGAACTAATGATGACACAGGAGTCGGAGCTGCCATTGCAGCAGGAAGTCAAGCTGAAAATGGAATTTGAGCTCTTTTAGTTATTCCTGCCACAATAATAAATAAGCCACACAATTCTTCAATTAAAAAATTTCTTATAATATCAAATGATCCAAAATTGATGAAGAAAATTAATCTTATAATTACTATGACATCCCCTACTCGATTTCTAATAATAGTTATTATTCCTGAATTGTAAGAATTTGTTCTTTGGTAATAAATTACTAGACAGTAAGAAACTAAGCCTAAGCCATCTCAACCTAAAATTAATATAAATATACTTGGTATTAAAATCAAAAGAACCATTGACATTACGAATATAAGAACAATAAGACAAAAACATAACTTATTTTTATCAGTTTTTATATAGCCATCTCTATATAAAATTACTATACTTGAAATCAATAAAACCACTGAAATAAATAAATTTCTGATTCAGTCGAAAATAAAAAAAAACTTAAAATCTATTGTTAAAATTCTTGAAAGGTAATATTCAATTAAAATTAAATTTTTAAAATAAAAAGAAATTAAAAAAAAATTGAAAAATAAAAAACTAAAAAAAAATAATATTATTCTCCATTTAATAAAAATTGTCTAGTGACTAAATCTTCAATAATTCCACAAATTACTATTTTTTTGCATAAACTAACTAAACAAATTCATTTAAAGAAAAAGTCCATTTTCATTAATCAAATAAATAAAGGGAAAAAATGTAAAAAGAGTAAAAAGTATTCTCGTGATGAAATTAGATTTCTTCTTCATACCATTCACCCTTCCCCATGATTTAAATACCTGAATATAAAAACTGAGTAACAAGCACTTAAGAAAATTATTATTATTAATGGTAAAATAAATATTATTCTAATTTTTAGAATTCTTAAAATTAAGAAAAACTCCCCAAATAAATTTATAGTTAAAGGGGCCGACATATTTACTATACAAAATAGGAATCATCATAAAGAAAGAGAGGGAAAAATTTTAATTATCCCCTTAATTAAAATTATACTTCGTGTGAAGAAACGCTCATAAAGTATATTAGCTAAACAAAATAAACCTGAACTACATAATCCATGGCCTAGTATCAATAAAATAGACCCAAATGATCTATAGTATATTAAGTTCATACACCCAGAAAAAACAATTGACATGTGACATACAGAAGAGTAAGCAATTAAAGATTTAATGTCAATTTGAAATAAACAAACAATTCTAATAATTACACCTCCTCAAATTGATGCAATTATCAAAAAATGTCTTCAATAAGCTAACTCAGTTAAAAAAAAACATTTAAATCGAAAAATTCCATAAATTCCAAGTTTTAATAAAATACCAGCTAAAATCATAGAACCTGAGATAGGAGCTTCTACATGGGCTTTAGGTAATCATAAATGGAAAAAAAAAACTGGAATTTTCACTATAAATCCTATTATTAAAACTAAAAAGAAAAAACCTATAATATAATTTTGCCAATCTATATAAAAATATATCAGAGAATTTTTCTTAAAAATTATAATTATAATTAGTATCGGAACAGATCCAACAAGAGTATATATCAATATGTAGAACCCAGCCTGAATCCGTTCAGGCTGGGTTCCTCACCCAAAAATTAAAAGAATAATAGGGAACAAAACAGACTCAAAAAATAAATAAAACATCAATAAATTTGAAACAGAAAAGCAAATAACTAACAAAAATATTATCAAATTAACATAAAATAAAAAACTTTTATCTTTAAAAATATAATTTTTAAATCTTGCCAAAATTATTAAAAAACTCAATCAAACAGTTAATAAAATTAAAGTATTGCTTAAAATGTCAACTTTAAAAAAAATTGTAATAAACTCTTGGTTGTTAATTATATAAGATAAAATAAATAAACCTATAAATAAATATATTACTATAATTTGCTCTGAACTTAATAATAAAAATAAACATATAATTGAAAAATTTATTGAAATTATTCTTAACATTTAACTAAATTCATAGAATTAATTAATTCATTTCCATAAAAAAATCTTATTATCACCAATAATGCCAAACCCAGAGATGCTTCACAAACAATAGTAACTAAAAATACAAATATATTTATAATTGTTGAATTCAAAGAATTTATCAGAAAAATAAATATCAAACTTATATATATAAATTCTAAACTTATTAAAATCATTATGAAATGATATCGATTAAAAATAAAAGAAACAATTCCTATTAAATAAAAAGAAAAAATTGCAAATATCATAAGTTAAAATAGTTTAATAAAAACATTAGTCTTGTAAACTAAAATTGATTATTCTTTTAATTTCAGAAAAGAAAGATCTCTTTAAATCTCCAAAATTTACATACTTTTTATATATTATTTTCTGAAATTAAAATCTTTTTCGTTATAGTTCTATCAACCATAATAATAAATCACCCAATTTTCATATTAATTTCAGTAATAATGTTAACTTTACTAATTTCCATAAATTTTTATTATTGTACCCACCTTTCTTTTATCTCTATAATTATAATTCTCCTTATTTTAGGGGGAATACTAATTATCTTTATGTATATAATTAGATTATGCCCAAATAAAAAAATCAATTTCAATAAGAAATTAGCCGTTATTTTATCATTAGCATTTCTAATAATAAGGATCAATCCTATTATAGCTAAATTTTCTACTATATTTATGATAAAAATATATTCAATAAATTTTTTTAATTTAATCACTTTAATGATGATTTATTTGATTATTACTCTTATTGTAGTAATAAAAATTTCTAATACTAAAGAAGGCCCTTTAAAATCTTATAACTAATGATAATAAAATTTATTAACCCTCTTAAAAATTTACCCACTCCATCTAATATTTCATATTTCTGAAATTTTGGCTCTTTATTAGGATTATGTCTATTAATTCAAATTTTGACTGGTTTATTTTTAGCAATAAATTTCTCGAGAGACATTTCTACTGCATTTTCAATAATTTCTCATATTCAGCGAGATGTAAATTTTGGTTGACTAATTCGATCGATTCATGCTAATGGAGCATCAATATTTTTCATATTTATTTATATTCATATTGCCCGAGGAATGTATTATTCATCTTTTTTTTTCCTAAAAGTTTGATTATCAGGGATTATAATTATTTTTATTCTTATAGCAACTGCATTTTTAGGATATATTTTACCTTGAGGTCAAATATCATTTTGAGGGGCTACAGTAATTACCAATTTAATTTCAGCTATCCCATATTTTGGTCATTCTATTACCTATTGATTATGAGGTGGATTCTCCGTTGACAACAACACTCTCATTCGATTTTTTTCTTTGCATTTTATTTGTCCATTTATTTTAGCATTAATAGTAATTATTCACATCATACTTATCCACGAAAAAGGATCCTCTAACCCAATTAGAATTCCATTAAATATTGATAAAATTCCCTTTCATCCTTATTTTACAATAAAAGACTTAATAGGATTTATAATATCTCTTTCAATTTTCTTTATTATTGTTTTTCAATACCCTTACTTTTTAATAGACGCAGAAAATTTCAACATAGCTAATCCTATAATTACTCCCCCTCACATTCAACCTGAATGATATTTTCTGTTTGCATATGCAATTCTTCGTTCCATTCCCAATAAACTTGGTGGAGTAATTGCATTGGTTATATCAATTGTTATTATCATTTCATTACCTTTTTCAATAAAAAGAAAGATAATATCGTTCTTTTTTTACTCCTCAAAAAAATTAACATTTTGGCTATTCGTAAATGTTTTTTTAATTTTAACGTTCCTAGGCGCTATACCCATTGAATACCCTTATGATTCCATAAGAAAATTAATTACTACATTATATTTTTCATTTTTCATTTTAATTCCAATTTTATAACAAAAATAGACTTTTTAACTATATAAGTATATATTTTGAAAATATAAGAAAGAGAGTTCTCTATTAGTCTTCCCAATTGAATTAAATAATAATCCATAAATAAATTCTAAATTTATTGCAATTTTCTGCCAAACTGGGCCCCTTTAATAAATCAAGTTACTTTTTTTTCCGAAAAACATTTTTTTTTTAAAACTCCTGTCTATCGGTCATCTCGGATATATTAAAGGTAGTTATGAAAGATTTTAAAAGGCCTTTGAAGTTACATTTTTATGGTTAAGATTCAGAGCTAGATGCTTTCATCTTTTTTTCTCTCCGAATTTATTAATTAGTAAATGTAACTAGACTTTTATGACCCTTTGTTACTCTTAGATAAGCCTTTAAATGTGACAGCCGGTTGTCGCCCCTTATTTACAATAGATGTAATAATATATTGGCAATAAAAAAAATCTTAAAATTATTAAACTGCAAATTTAAAAAAGAAAAATTTTTCTAAGATTTTTT